CCAATTGAAGGAACTCCCATAATTTTCTATTTATAGGATCAAGCAACTAGGGTTTTGTCGTTCTAGAACATGAGATTTTATAGAAGCAATGAAAAATAGATACGAGTAGAACACAAAAAGGGAGAAAAAAATATATAAAAGTTATACAAAAATTTATATAAGAATTACTATCCCTTTCTATTTCTTTATTTCCTTAATTGAATTTTGTTTGATTAGGACCAAGCTACTTAAAAACCTCCGCCTTTTTTAAAATATCCCGAACAGTTCCTGTGGGCTGAGCGCCCTTTTCAAGGAAATATAGAATAGCAGGAACGTTTAAATAACTTTGATTCTTTATCGGATCGTAAAAACCCACGTTCCGAAGATCTCTTCCTTCTCTTCGGGATCGAACATCAATTGCAACGATTCGATAGACGGCTCATTGGGATAGATCTAAGTAAATGAACAAGACCCCCCCTAGAAACGTATAGGAAGTTTTCTCCTCGTACGGCTCAAGAAAAAATGATTTGGAGTTTTGTCTACGTATAGAATTCTAATTAATGGCAAAGGAGTTGATAAAATAAATTAGAATGGGATTTAACTCATTTTTTTCTTCCTCCTTCCTGAAAAAGAAAAAATCATTTGTACCCATAACTCAAGTTGTATAATTCTCAAATAGCTTAAAAGAAAAAAATCTTTAGGCAATTTATTTCATTTTTGAATGGTCTTTAACCCCCCTCTTGTTTGTCTCATTTAAAATACAACCCATTTGGATTCTTTATCTTTATTAATCTTTATTATGATCCAGTTATTGAGACAATTGAAAAAACGGCGTTTCCTTGTTCTGGGATCCTTTTTATTTGTTTTAAATCAGTGGGTTTAGACATTACTTCGGTGCTTCTTAATCCTTACAAAATGGCAGCAACATACCCCTTTTTGATTTATTTATAGCAAAGAATCATACAAACGCCCGATTCCCCGCGATACACTTTGAATCGAAAGAGTTTTTTCAATTCCAACAAATTTCCTTTTGAATTAAAAACTTGACCGAATAGGATCCTTTCTATTTCTATATTGATGATATACTTACGAAGTTGTTCCAATTTATTGATTGGTATTAACCCTAGATTCTTGCCCCCTGAAAGATGAATCCATACTTTATACCTGAGCTCCATCATGTACTAGATTCATTACAACCTAACAAAAAGAAGGATTCTAGTGAAAACAGAACAGATGTCGGGCCAAGAGCACCTTCATTCTTAGAAAAGATGGCGGATGTAAGAATAAAAATCCACACTGGATCGTGTCCTTCAAGTCGCACGTTGCTTTCTACCACATCGTTTCAAACGAAGTTTTACCATAACAAAATATTCCTCTAATTTGGAACCCGTATGGAATTGATTCAATTATGGAATCATGAATAGTCATTGGTTCCGTCGATACATAAACATATTAATCTATACCCTTTTTTCTTCTATACAAATTTTTCTATACAAAGATGGCAAAAAGTTTTCTGAAGCAATCTTAGCAAGACCCCACCTATTATTGTATGTTATTGTATGAATGCAACACTTTACTTTTTATTAAAAAAACTAATAGAAATATAGAAAGAATACGAATATGAATAAATGAATTCTTTTTTACTCTGCATCTTAAAGTGACTCAATATGACCCATTTCCCACTTCTTTGAATACCAAAGATTCAATTCAAAAGCAATCATTAAAAATTTTTCTAATCGAAAAAGTTTCCTATTTCGACATCATTATTTGAATAAAGTTTTACAGTAAAGACTAAAAATTTGATCATCCTAAAAAAAAAAAAGAGAGATAAATTTATGTTTCTTTTCGAATTGAACTATCAACGATTTAAATCAGATAAATGGATTGAACAAAAACCCCATCTTTTGTGTGAGATGGATAAAAAAGACTGATCTAAGAGAAGATTTAGGTACTTGTTCTTGTTCTTTCGATTCTAATTTTATTAATAAAATTAGAATTAGATAATAATAATAAGATAAAATGAACGAATAGGGGTTTTTCGTACCTATCATATAGACTGAACTGAAGTCTTTATTATGGATAAAAAAACGCACATCCGTTACATATGTAACTTGATTCGTTGTTAATGAGATTCGGACAGACACAGATATTTAAATGAATACCTCCCGTTACTAATTAAGAACTATCTATCCCCCGACTCTCTGGGAATAGTGAATCAGAACAAAAAAAGGATCCCCTTTGGGGAAGGGGGACTCTCTAGGGACAAAGACAAACAAGTCCAGATTAGGCCCTTGCTCCTAATTTTTTAGTTTACCCTAACCCAGTCTTAAGAGACTTAATCCCATTAATTTAATGTAATAACCTCCCTCTTGTTTAGAATTAAGAGATCCTAATAATTTGGCTACCCCATTTACATTTAAGTTTCATTTTAATGGATAGAGAATAAGAGATAGGAAAGAAAGGCTCTTTCTTATTGTGATTCAATATAAAATGTATAGTAGTTGAAAATTCAAAAAGATAT